GCTAGCGTAGCTTAATACAAAGCATAACACTGAAGATGTTAAGATGAGCCCTGAGAAGCTCCGCATGCATAAAGGCATGGTCCTGACCTTATTATCAGCTCTAACCCAACTTACACATGCAAGTCTCCGCAGTCCTGTGAGTACGCCCTTAATCCCCTGCCCGGGGACGAGGAGCGGGCATCAGGCACAAATTTTTAGCCCAAGACGCCTGGCCAAGCCACACCCCCAAGGGAATTCAGCAGTGATAAATATTAAGCCATGAGTGAAAACTTGACTCAGTCAGGGTTAAGAGGGCCGGTAAAACTCGTGCCAGCCACCGCGGTTAAACGAGAGGCCCTAGTTGATAGTACAACGGCGTAAAGGGTGGTTAAGGAAAGCAAACAATAAAGCCAAATGGCCCTTTGGCTGTCATACGCTTCTAGGTGTCCGAAGCCCAATATACGAAAGTAGCTTTAGAAAAGCCCACCTGACACCACGAAAGCTGAGAAACAAACTGGGATTAGATACCCCACTATGCTCAGCCATAAACCTAGATGTCCAACTACAATTAGCCATCCGCCCGGGTACTACGAGCATTAGCTTGAAACCCAAAGGACCTGACGGTGCCTTAGACCCCCCTAGAGGAGCCTGTTCTAGAACCGATAACCCTCGTTAAACCTCACCACTTCTAGCCATCCCAGCCTATATACCGCCGTCGTCAGCTTACCCTGTGAAGGCAATAAAAGTAAGCAAAATGGGCACAACCCAGAACGTCAGGTCGAGGTGTAGCGTACGAAGCGGGAAGAAATGGGCTACATTTTCTATTATAGAACACTACGGACATGCAACATGAAATAGTGCTTGAAGGAGGATTTAGTAGTAAAAAGGAAACAGCGTGTCCTTTTGAACCCGGCTCTGAGGCGCGTACACACCGCCCGTCACTCTCCCCTGTCAAAATGCAGTAAAGATACTTAACACCAAAGCGCTGACAAGGGGAGGCAAGTCGTAACATGGTAAGTGTACCGGAAGGTGCACTTGGATTAAATTCAGGGTGTGGCTGAGTTAGTTAAGCATCTCACTTACACCGAGAAGACACCCATGCAAGTTGGGTCGCCCTGAGCCAAACAGCTAGCTTAATTACTGATATAATTCAACAATATTCATAACAAAATATGGCCTAACACCATAAACTAAACCATTTTTTTACCTAAGTACGGGAGACGGAAAAGGTTCAACCTAAAGCAATAGAGAAAGTACCGCAAGGGAAAGCTGAAAGAGAAATGAAACAACCCATATAAGCACTAAGAAACAAAGACTAAACCTTGTACCTTTTGCATCATGATTTAGCCAGCACCCTCAAGCAAAGAGACCTTTAGTTTGAAACCCCGAAACCGGGTGAGCTACCCCGAGACAGCCTATACTATTTAGGGCTAACCCGTCTCTGTGGCAAAAGAGTGGGAAGAGCTCCGGGTAGAAGTGACAGACCTACCGAACCTGGTGATAGCTGGTTATCTGAGAAGTGGATAGAAGTTCAGCCTCATACACCCCAAATCAATATATATACTATTAAGATATTAAGGGAGATATATGAGAGTTAGTTGAAAGGGGTACAGCCCTTTTAACAAAGGATACAACCTTTGCAGGAGAATAAAGATCATAATATGTAAGACATACTGTTTTAGTGGGCCTAAAAGCAGCCACCTACATAGAAAGCGTTAAAGCTCAGACAGAAAGAAGTTTATTATACCGATAAAAAATCTTATTTCCCTAATTATATCAGATCAACCCATGCCAACATGGAAGAGATTATGCTAGAATGAGTAACAAGAAGACCTGCGCTTCTCCTTGCACAAGTGTAAACCAGATCGGACAAGCCACTGGAACTTAACGAACCCAACCCAAGAGGGTAGTGTGACCAACAAAGATATCAAGAAGAATTCACAATTAAACTAATCGTTAACCCCACACTGGAGTGCTATTTTATAAGGGAAAGACTAAAAGGTGGGAAAGGAACTCGGCAAACACAAGCCTCGCCTGTTTACCAAAAACATCGCCTCCTGCAACTAAACTGAGTATAGGAGGTCCAGCCTGCCCAGTGACTACGGGTTCAACGGCCGCGGTATTTTGACCGTGCAAAGGTAGCGCAATCACTTGTCTCTTAAATAGAGACCTGTATGAATGGCTAGACGAGGGCTTAACTGTCTCCCCCACCAAGTCAGTGAAATTGATCTATCCGTGCAGAAGCGGGTATAACTATACAAGACGAGAAGACCCTTTGGAGCTTAAGGTACAAATTTATCCACGTTAAACAACTCCATAAAAAGTAAGAACTTAGTGGCAAATAAACTTTTACCTTCGGTTGGGGCGACCACGGAAGAAAAGCAAGCCTCCGAGTGGACTGGGGTAAACCCCTAAAGCCAATAGAAACATCTATAAGCCGCAGAATATCTGACCAAAAATGATCCGACCCCAGAGGTCGATCAACGGACCAAGTTACCCTAGGGATAACAGCGCAATCCCCTCCCAGAGTCCATATCGACGAGGGGGTTTACGACCTCGATGTTGGATCAGGACATCCTAATGGTGCAGCCGCTATTAAGGGTTCGTTTGTTCAACGATTAAAGTCCTACGTGATCTGAGTTCAGACCGGAGTAATCCAGGTCAGTTTCTATCTGTAACGCTACTTTTCCTAGTACGAAAGGATTGGAAAAGAGGGGCCCATGCTTAAGGCACGCCCCGCCCCAAATTAATGAAAACAAATAAATTAAGTAAAGGGAGGGCCAAAACCCCTGCCGTTCAAGATAAGGACATACTGGGGTGGCAGAGCATGGTAAATTGCGAAAGGCCTAAGCCCTTTAAATCAGAGGTTCAAATCCTCTTCCCAGTTTATGCTAAACACCTTAATAACCCACCTAATTAATCCGCTCGCCTATATTGTGCCCGTCCTATTAGCCGTGGCCTTCCTAACCCTTCTAGAGCGAAAAGTGTTAGGGTATATACAATTACGCAAAGGCCCTAATGTAGTCGGACCTTATGGCCTATTACAACCTATTGCCGATGGATTAAAACTATTTATTAAAGAACCCATCCGCCCCTCTACTTCCTCCCCCTTCCTATTTTTAGCCACCCCCATTCTTGCACTAACCCTAGCCATAACCCTATGAGCACCCATGCCCATGCCTTACCCCGTGATTGACCTTAATTTAGGTATCCTGTTTATTTTGGCCTTATCAAGCCTTGCAGTATATTCTATCCTTGGTTCCGGGTGAGCATCAAATTCAAAATACGCACTAATTGGTGCCCTCCGGGCGGTCGCCCAGACAATCTCGTATGAGGTAAGCCTCGGACTTATTCTCCTCTCAGTAACTATCTTTTCTGGCGGCTACACTCTCCAAACATTTAATACCGCACAAGAGAGCATCTGACTACTAGTCCCTGCATGACCCCTCGCCGCGATGTGGTATATCTCAACCCTAGCAGAAACTAACCGCGCACCATTTGATCTAACAGAAGGTGAGTCAGAGCTTGTATCGGGCTTCAACGTAGAATACGCAGGGGGTCCCTTTGCTTTGTTTTTCCTAGCCGAATATGCAAACATTTTATTAATAAATACCCTGTCCGCCGTGTTGTTTATGGGGACATCACACTTTCCAGGCATGCCAGAATTAACAACAATTGGCCTAATAATTAAAGCCGCATTATTATCTGTAATGTTCCTATGAGTCCGGGCTTCTTATCCACGATTTCGATATGACCAACTTATGCATCTGGTATGAAAGAATTTTCTTCCTCTGACATTAGCGCTTGTATTATGACACATTTCCCTTCCTATTGCATTAGCAGGCCTCCCACCACAATTCTAGCCCAGGAACTGTGCCCGAATGCCCAGGGACCACTTTGATAGAGTGGCTAATAGGGGCTAAAATCCCCTCAGTTCTTAGAAAGAAGGGAGTCGAACCCATGCCCAAGAGATCAAAACTCTTAGTGCTTCCTCTACACCACTTTCTAGGATGGGGTCAGCTAATTAAGCTTTCGGGCCCATACCCCGAACATGACGGTTAAAATCCCTCCTCCATCAATGAACCCTTACGTACTTATAACCCTATTGTCCAGCCTAGGATTAGGAACCACCCTAACATTTGCTAGTTCCCACTGGCTACTAGCTTGAATAGGACTAGAGATCAATACTTTGGCAATTATTCCCCTAATGGCACAACACCACCACCCCCGCGCAGTGGAAGCGGCCACAAAGTACTTTCTAACCCAAGCCACCGCAGCAGCTATAATTCTGTTTGCAAGTATAACAAATGCCTGAATCACAGGGAGCTGGGACATGAGTGATATGTCAAACCCCATTGCCAGCACAATAGTCATCGCCGCCCTAGCGCTCAAAATTGGACTAGCACCCATACACTTCTGGATACCTGAAGTTTTACAGGGGTTAGATCTTTTAACCGGGCTAATTTTGTCCACCTGACAAAAGCTCGCTCCACTTGCTCTCATTATTCAAGCAGCCCAGGCTATCGACCCCCTACTGCTGACAGCCCTGGGCCTATTGTCCACACTAATCGGTGGCTGAGGAGGGCTAAACCAAACCCAACTCCGGAAAATTTTAGCCTACTCCTCAATTGCGCATATGGGCTGAATAATTATTATTCTCCAATATGCCCCCCAGCTCACCCTCCTTGCACTACTAACATATATCTTTATAACATCCGCGGCCTTCCTTACCCTAAAAATCTCCTCCGCCACAAAAGTTAGCACCCTTGCAACTATCTGATCAAAAAACCCTATCTTAACAGCAACCACGGCCTTGGTGTTATTATCATTGGGCGGCTTACCTCCTCTTACGGGGTTTATACCAAAGTGGCTTATTTTACAAGAATTAGCAAAACAAAGCCTTCCCCTTACCGCTACAATTATGGCTCTCGCAGCCCTACTCAGCCTGTACTTCTACTTACGACTCTGTTATGCAATGACACTCACCATTTCTCCTAACACTGTTAATTCAGCCACCCCCTGACGGGTTCAAACAACTCAGGCCTCTCTCCCGCTGGCCCTAACTACCACACTAGCACTAGGCCTTCTTCCCATGACTCCAGCCATTGTAATGCTAGTCACCTAGGGGCTTAGGATAGCATTAGACCAAGAGCCTTCAAAGCTCTAAGCAGAAGTGAAAATCTTCTAGCCCCTGATAAGACCTACAAGAGTCTATCTTGCATTTTCTAATTGCAAATCAAATGTTTTTGTTAAACTAAGGCCTTTCTAGATGGGAAGGCCTCGATCCTACAAATTCTTAGTTAACAGCTAAGCGCTCAAGCCAGCGAGCATCCGTCTACTTTTCCCGCCGTTCCGCCTAGTAAGGCGGGAAAAGCCCCGGCAGGGTATTATTCTGCGTTTCTGGATTTGCAATCCAACGTGACACTTCACCACGAGGCTTTGATAAGGAGAGGACTTAAACCTCTGTCTTCGGGGCTACAACCCACCGCCTGAACGCTCGGCTACCCTACCTGTGGCAATTACACGCTGATTCTTTTCTACAAATCACAAAGACATTGGTACCCTCTATCTTGTATTCGGTGCCTGAGCAGGAATGGTGGGAACCGCCCTAAGCCTCCTAATTCGGGCCGAATTAAGCCAACCCGGGTCACTCCTAGGTGATGACCAAATTTATAATGTTATCGTTACCGCCCATGCCTTCGTTATAATTTTCTTTATAGTAATGCCAATTCTTATCGGGGGATTCGGAAATTGACTCGTCCCTCTAATAATTGGCGCACCTGATATAGCATTCCCACGAATAAATAACATAAGTTTCTGGCTTCTTCCCCCATCGTTCCTCTTACTATTAGCCTCTTCTGGCGTTGAGGCCGGGGCTGGGACAGGGTGAACAGTATATCCCCCACTCGCAGGCAACCTAGCTCACGCGGGGGCATCAGTAGACCTAACAATCTTCTCACTACATCTGGCGGGTGTCTCATCAATTTTAGGGGCAGTAAACTTTATCACCACAATTATTAATATAAAACCCCCAGCCATTTCCCAATACCAAACACCCCTCTTCGTATGGGCCGTACTTGTAACAGCCGTTCTTCTTCTTTTATCACTACCAGTGCTGGCTGCCGGAATTACAATGCTTCTTACCGATCGAAACCTTAACACCACATTCTTTGACCCGGCAGGGGGAGGAGACCCCATTTTATACCAACACCTGTTCTGATTCTTTGGCCACCCAGAGGTTTATATTTTAATCTTACCCGGATTCGGTATTATTTCACATGTCGTGGCCTACTACGCGGGTAAAAAAGAACCATTTGGCTACATAGGAATGGTCTGAGCTATAATGGCTATTGGCCTTCTTGGATTTATCGTTTGAGCCCACCATATGTTCACTGTTGGAATAGACGTAGACACCCGTGCCTACTTTACATCTGCAACAATAATTATTGCCATCCCTACCGGTGTAAAAGTATTTAGCTGACTTGCTACACTTCACGGCGGCTCTATTAAATGAGAAACCCCTATATTATGAGCCCTAGGCTTTATTTTCCTTTTTACAGTGGGTGGACTAACAGGGATTGTTCTAGCTAATTCATCTCTTGATATTGTTCTTCATGATACTTACTACGTAGTTGCTCACTTCCACTACGTACTATCAATAGGCGCTGTATTTGCCATCATGGCAGCCTTCGTTCACTGATTCCCACTATTTTCAGGATATACCCTAAATGATACTTGAACAAAGATCCACTTCGGGGTAATATTTATTGGTGTTAACCTCACATTTTTCCCGCAACACTTCCTAGGCCTAGCAGGAATACCACGGCGATACTCTGACTACCCAGACGCCTATGCCCTGTGAAATACAGTCTCGTCTATTGGATCACTTATCTCCCTGGTGGCAGTAATTATGTTTCTGTTTATTTTATGAGAGGCCTTTGCTGCCAAACGAGAAGTATCCTCAGTAGAACTAACTATAACAAACGTAGAATGACTCCACGGCTGTCCCCCACCATATCACACATTTGAGGAGCCAGCATTTGTGCAAGTTCAATCAAACTAACGAGAAAGGGAGGAATTGAACCCCCATGTACTGGTTTCAAGCCAGTCACATAACCACTCTGTCACTTTCTTCTAGAGACATTAGTAAAATATGAATATTACATCACCTTGTCGAGGTGAAATTACTGGTTAAACCCCAGCATGTCTTATTCAAAATTGATGGCACATCCCACGCAACTAGGATTCCAAGACGCGGCATCACCCGTTATAGAAGAACTTCTTCACTTCCATGACCACGCCCTAATAATTGTATTTCTAATTAGCACTTTAGTACTTTATATTATTATTGCAATGGTCTCAACTAAACTTACCAACAAATACATTCTAGACTCTCAAGAAATCGAAATTGTATGAACGGTCTTACCGGCTGTTATTCTAGTATTAATTGCCCTCCCTTCCCTTCGTATTTTATACCTTATAGACGAAATTAATGACCCCCACCTAACAATTAAAGCCATAGGACACCAATGGTACTGAAGCTACGAGTACACAGACTACGAGGACCTAGGATTTGACTCCTATATAATTCCGACCCAGGACCTCACACCAGGCCAATTCCGGCTCCTAGAAACAGACCATCGAATAGTAGTTCCAATAGAATCGCCAGTTCGTGTGCTAGTATCAGCCGAAGATGTGTTACACTCTTGAGCCGTCCCATCTCTAGGTGTAAAAATAGATGCAGTTCCCGGGCGATTAAACCAAACTGCCTTTATTGCCTCACGCCCAGGTGTATTTTACGGCCAATGCTCTGAAATCTGCGGGGCCAATCACAGCTTTATACCTATTGTAGTTGAAGCCGTCCCACTAGAGCACTTTGAAAGTTGATCCTCATTAATACTAGAAGACGCCTCACTAGAAAGCTAATTATTGGACAAAGCGTTGGCCTTTTAAGCCAAAGTTTGGTGACTACCGACCACCTCTAGTGAAATGCCTCAACTTAACCCCAGCCCCTGATTCGCAATTCTAGTATTTTCATGGGTCGTTTTCCTCACCGTTATCCCGACCAAAATCCTAAACCACACAGCACCAAATGAACCAGCCCCAATGAGTGAAGAAAAACATAAGACTGAGCCCTGAAACTGACCATGATAGTAAGTTTTTTCGATCAATTTGCAAGCCCATCCTTCCTAGGAATCCCACTTATTGCCGTTGCAATTGCACTCCCATGAGTGCTATTCCCAACTCCTCCGTCCCGATGAATAAATAATCGACTTATCACTATTCAAACGTGGTTTATTAACCGATTTACTAATCAACTAATAATACCCTTAAATACAGGAGGGCATAAATGGGCCCTACTACTGGCCTCATTAATAGTATTCCTTATTACAATTAATATACTAGGCCTTCTACCATATACCTTTACACCCACAACACAACTATCACTAAATATAGGACTTGCCGTGCCGCTATGACTTGCAACAGTAATTATTGGAATGCGAAACCAACCAACAGTTGCCCTCGGTCACCTATTACCGGAGGGAACCCCAATCCCCTTAATCCCTGTGTTAATTATCATCGAGACAATTAGCCTGTTCATCCGACCACTGGCATTAGGAGTCCGACTTACGGCCAACTTAACTGCAGGTCACCTATTGATTCAACTTATCGCTACCGCTGTATTTGTGCTGTTACCCCTGATACCAACAGTAGCCATCCTAACCGCCGCCGTCCTCTTCCTCTTAACACTTCTAGAGGTTGCAGTAGCAATAATTCAAGCCTACGTATTTGTATTACTCCTAAGCCTCTACCTGCAAGAAAACGTTTAATGGCCCACCAAGCACATGCATATCATATGGTTGATCCAAGCCCATGACCACTAACCGGAGCCGTCGGTGCTCTACTAATAACATCCGGCCTAGCAATCTGGTTTCACTTCCACTCAGTAACGCTAATAACCCTTGGCCTTATTCTTCTGCTTCTTACGATATTTCAGTGATGACGTGATGTTATCCGAGAAGGTACCTTTCAAGGCCATCACACCCCGCCAGTACAAAAAGGGCTACGCTACGGAATAATCCTATTTATTACCTCTGAAGTATTTTTCTTCCTGGGTTTCTTTTGAGCCTTTTACCACTCAAGTTTAGCCCCAACACCTGAACTAGGGGGGTGTTGACCTCCTACAGGAGTCATTACATTAGACCCCTTCGAGGTCCCACTCCTCAATACAGCCGTGCTACTAGCATCTGGCGTAACAGTTACCTGAGCCCACCACAGCATCATAGAGGGTGAACGAAAACAGGCCATTCAATCCCTAGCACTCACAATTCTTCTAGGGTTTTACTTCACTGCCCTTCAAGCAATAGAATACTACGAAGCACCTTTTACAATTGCAGACGGTGTATACGGTTCTACATTCTTCGTAGCCACAGGCTTCCATGGACTCCATGTTATTATTGGGTCAACCTTCCTGGCCGTCTGCCTTCTCCGCCAAATTCAATACCACTTTACATCTGAACATCATTTCGGCTTTGAAGCCGCTGCCTGATACTGACACTTCGTTGACGTAGTATGACTATTCCTTTACGTATCAATTTATTGATGAGGCTCATATCTTTCTAGTATTAAGTTAGTACAAGTGACTTCCAATCATTTAGTCTTGGTTAAATCCCAGGGAAAGATAATGAATCTAATTACAACTATCTTCGCTATTACAGCAGCCTTATCGTCCATTTTAGCAGTTGTATCTTTCTGGCTGCCACAAATAAATCCAGACGCAGAGAAACTCTCGCCGTACGAATGCGGCTTTGATCCACTAGGCTCCGCCCGACTACCTTTCTCGCTACGATTCTTTTTAGTGGCAATTCTATTCCTCTTATTTGACTTGGAAATTGCTCTCCTCCTTCCTCTCCCTTGAGGGGATCAGCTCCACAACCCAACCGGAACATTCTTTTGCGCTACCACAGTTCTAATTCTCCTAACCCTCGGACTAATTTACGAATGAACCCAAGGGGGCCTAGAATGAGCAGAATAGGGAGTTAGTCCAAAAAAGACCTTTGATTTCGGCTCAGAAGATCGTGGTTTAAGTCCACGACTCCCTTATGACACCAGTACATTTTAGCTTTAGCTCAGCCTTTGTTCTAGGGCTCATAGGACTAGCATTTCACCGCACACATCTTCTCTCCGCATTACTATGCCTAGAGGGAATAATACTCTCACTATTTATTGCGCTAGCCTTATGAGCAATACAATTTGAATCAACAAGCTTCTCTACCGCACCCATACTACTCCTAGCCTTCTCCGCTTGCGAGGCAAGCACAGGGCTTGCGCTCCTAGTAGCCACAGCCCGCACCCACGGCACCGACCGACTACAAAACCTTAATCTTTTGCAATGCTAAAGGTATTAGTTCCCACAATCATGTTATTTCCAACAATTTGATTAACCTCCCCCAAATGGTTATGAACAGCCACAACCGCCCACGGCCTCTCAATTGCCCTTATTAGCCTTTCATGACTTAAGTGAACAGCAGAGACTGGGTGAACCGCATCTAATCTGTATCTAGCAACAGATCCTCTCTCTACCCCCCTTCTGGTATTAACATGCTGGCTCCTTCCCCTAATGATCTTAGCCAGCCAGAATCACGTCAATTCTGAACCAATCGGCCGGCAGCGCCTCTATATCATACTTCTTACCTCACTCCAAACTTTCCTAATTATAGCATTCGGCGCCACAGAGATTATCATGTTCTATATCATATTTGAAGCCACGCTTATCCCAACCCTTATTATTATTACCCGGTGGGGTAATCAGACTGAGCGCCTCAGCGCAGGTACCTATTTTCTGTTTTATACCTTGGCAGGTTCCTTACCGCTTTTAGTTGCCCTACTTCTACTCCAACAATCTACGGGGACTTTATCCATATTAGTAGTTCAATACGCTCAGCCAATGTTGCTTGACTCCTGAGGCCATAAAATCTGATGAGCAGGCTGTTTAATTGCCTTTCTAGTAAAAATACCACTGTATGGAGTACACCTCTGATTACCAAAAGCACATGTAGAAGCCCCTATTGCGGGATCTATAGTACTAGCAGCTGTTCTGCTTAAACTTGGGGGTTATGGAATAATACGAATAATAATTATGCTAGACCCCCTCTCTAAAGAATTAATTTACCCTTTTATTATTTTAGCGCTGTGAGGCATCATTATGACCGGGTCTATTTGTCTACGACAGACAGACCTTAAGTCACTAATTGCCTACTCATCTGTGAGCCATATAGGACTCGTAGCGGGGGGTATTTTAATTCAAACCCCATGAGGCTTCTCAGGAGCAATCATTTTAATAATTGCCCATGGTCTAGTATCCTCTATGTTATTTTGCCTAGCCAACACGGCCTATGAACGAACGCATAGCCGAACCATAATTCTTGCTCGAGGCCTACAAGTAATTTTTCCACTAACAGCAGTGTGATGATTCATTGCTAACCTAGCCAACCTAGCACTACCACCCCTCCCTAACCTAATAGGAGAGCTCATAATTATTACGACCCTATTTAACTGATCCCCCTGAACCATTGCACTCACAGGACTAGGGACATTAATTACCGCAGGCTACTCCCTTTATATGTTCTTAATGTCTCAACGCGGCCCGGCGCCAAGCCATATCATAAAGCTACCCCCCTTCCACACCCGAGAGCACCTATTGATAGCCCTTCACCTTATTCCAGTAGTTCTCCTTGTGACAAAGCCAGAACTCATATGAGGCTGATGCTACTAGTAAGTATAGTTTAACCAAAATATTAGATTGTGATTCTAAAGACGGGAGTTAAAACCCCCTTACTCACCAAGGAAGGACAGACATCAGTAAGTACTGCTAATCCTTATGCACCGAGGTTAAAATCCTCGGCTTCCTTACGCTCCTGAAGGATAACAGTTCATCCATTGGTCTTAGGAACCAAAGACTCTTGGTGCAAATCCAAGCGGGAACTATGAATTTAGTAGCCCTAATCATGTCATCCTCACTTATTTTAGTTCTCACGCTCCTTATATTTCCTCTACTGATGACGCTAAGCCCAAAGCCCCAGAAGTCAGAGTGAGCGTGTACACATGTTAAAACTGCCGTTAGTACCGCATTTTTCGTTAGCCTATTACCACTAATAATTTTTCTTGATCAAGGGATGGAAAGTGTTACCACAAACTGACAATGAATGAATACACAAATATTCGACGCAAATATTAGCTTTAAATTTGACCACTACTCCCTTATTTTTACCCCTATTGCCCTATATGTTACCTGATCAATTTTAGAATTTGCATTATGATATATGCACTCGGACCCATACATAAACCGATTCTTTAAGTATCTACTCTTATTTTTAGTAGCCATAATTACCCTTGTTACAGCCAATAATATATTTCAATTATTCATTGGCTGGGAAGGAGTAGGGATTATGTCTTTTTTACTAATCGGCTGATGACACGGACGGGCAGACGCCAACACGGCGGCCCTCCAAGCTGTTATTTATAACCGCGTCGGGGATATTGGACTAATCTTAGCCATAGCCTGGTTCGCGACCAACCTAAACTCCTGAGAAATTCAACAAATCTTCTTTCTATCAAAAAATTTTGACATAACAGTCCCCCTAGTAGGACTCATCCTTGCAGCAACAGGAAAATCGGCCCAATTCGGCCTACATCCCTGGCTCCCTTCTGCCATAGAGGGCCCCACACCAGTATCAGCCCTACTCCACTCTAGCACCATAGTTGTTGCTGGAATCTTCCTACTAATTCGCCTTCACCCCCTTATAGAGAACAATAAGCTGGCCCTAACAATCTGCCTATGCCTAGGAGCACTAACCACTTTATTCACAGCCACTTGCGCCCTAACCCAAAATGACATCAAGAAAATCGTAGCTTTCTCAACATCAAGTCAACTTGGGCTAATAATGGTTACGATCGGGTTAAACCAACCACAACTAGCATTTCTTCACATTTGTACACACGCATTCTTCAAAGCCATATTATTCTTATGCTCGGGGTCAATTATTCACAGCCTAAATGATGAACAGGACATTCGAAAAATAGGGGGACTCCATAAACTCATGCCCGCCACCTCAGCCTACCTCACAATTGGCAGCCTTGCACTAACGGGTACACCATTTCTAGCCGGGTTCTTCTCAAAAGATGCCATTATTGAAGCCCTAAACACCTCTTATCTTAACGCCTGAGCCCTAACCCTAACACTAATTGCCACCTCATTTACCGCAGTATACAGCTTCCGAGTCGTATATTTTGTAACCATGGGGTCCCCTCGATTTTTACCACTATCCCCTATCAACGAAAACAACCCCTTAGTGATTAACCCAATCAAACGACTTGCTTGAGGAAGCATCGTTGCGGGACTTGTAATTACATATAACTTCCTCCCCTTAAAAACACCCGTTATAATAATACCCGTCACCTTAAAACTAGCAGCCCTTATCGTGACCATCATCGGACTTTTAATTGCCATAGAACTTGCAGCCATAACGAATAAACAAATTAAAATTACTCCTACAGCTCCTACACACCACTTCTCGAACATACTAGGCTATTTCCCTGCACTAATTCACCGACTCTCTCCAAAAGCCAACCTGACTTTAGGACAATCGGCTGCCACCAAACTTGACCAAACATGGTTTCAGGCTACAGGACCAAAAGGGCTAGCACTCACCCAAATGACGATGGCGAAAATACTGAATGATATCCAGCTGGGAATAATTAAAACATATTTAACCGTCTTCCTTTTAACCATGGCCCTGGCAGTCCTCTTAGTTCTTATTTAAACTGCCCGAAGACTGCCGCGACTTAAGCCCCGAGTGAGCTCCAACACCACAAGCAGTGTTAAAAGCAACACCCAGGCACAAATAACCAATATCGCGCCCCCAGATGAATATATTATAGCTACACCACCAACATCCCCCCGCAGTGTAGAGAACTCTTTTAACCCATCAATAATTACTCAAGACCCCTCATATCACCCCCCTCAAAATAACCCGGCTATCAGAACGACACCTAGTACATAGATTAAGACGTACCCAACCACCGAACGACTCCCCCAGGCCTCCGGAAAAGGCTCAGCAGCTAAGGCCGCCGAATAAGCAAATACCACGAGCATTCCCCCTAAATAAATTAAGAACAACACTAACGATAGAAAAGACCCCCCACAACCAACTAGTACCCCACACCCAACTCCCGCCGCCACTACTAAACCTAAAGCAGCAAAATAGGGCGTTGGGTTGGACGCAACGGCAATTAGCCCCACAATTAAAGATACCAATAATAAAAACACAAGATAGGTCATAATTCCTGCTCAGATTTTAACCGAGACCAATGACTTGAAGAACCACCGTTGTAATTCAACTACAGGAACAATAATGGCAAGCCTACGAAAAACCCACCCCCTAATAAAAATCGCCAACGATGCACTGGTTGACCTCCCGACACCGTCTAACATTTCAGTGATATGAAACTTTGGATCCCTCCTAGGATTATGTTTAATTACCCAAATTCTGACAGGATTATTTCTAGCCATACACTACACCTCTGACATCTCAACCGCATTTTCATCAGTAACTCACATCTGCCGAGACGTTAACTATGGCTGACTTATCCGAAGTCTACATGCTAATGGAGCATCATTCTTCTTTATCTGTATTTACATACACATTGCCCGAGGTCTATACTACGGGTCATACCTTTATAAAGAGACCTGAAATATTGGTGTAGTCCTACTCCTTTTAGTTATAATAACCGCCTTCGTCGGCTATGTACTCCCATGGGGCCAAATATCATTTTGAGGCGCCACAGTAATTACAAACTTATTATCAGCAGTACCTTACATAGGGGACACCCTTGTTCAATGAATCTGAGGGGGCTTCTCGGTAGACAACGCAACACTGACACGATTCTTCGCCTTCCACTTCCTCCTGCCTTTTGTTATCGCCGGCGCGACCATCCTGCACTTACTGTTTCTACACGAAACCGGCTCAAACAACCCGGCCGGGCTAAACTCTGATGCGGATAAAATCTCCTTCCACCCCTACTTCTCATACAAGGACCTTCTTGGCTTCGTGCTAATACTATTAGCCCTTACATCTTTAGCATTATTTTCTCCCAACCTCTTAGGTGACTCAGAAAATTTTATCCCGGCGAACCCCCTAGTCACTCCCCCACATATCCAGCCGGAGTGATATTTTTTGTTTGCCTACGCCATCCTACGATCTATTCCAAATAAACTAGGAGGGGTCCTCGCACTATTGTTTAGTATTCTTGTGCTACTAGTCGTGCCTATTCTACACACCTCAAAACAGCGAGGGCTAACCTTCCGTCCCATAACCCAATTTTTATTCTGAACCCTGGTGGCAGATATACTTATCTTAACATGAATTGGGGGTATACCTGTAGAACACCCATATATTATCATTGGCCAAGCCGCATCAATTCTATACTTTGCACTTTTCCTTATTCTTGTCCCGCTAGCAGGATGAGTGGAAAACAAAGCACTGAAATGAGCTTGCCCTAGTAGCTTAGCATAAAAGCATCGGTCTTGTAATCCGAAGATCGAGGGTTAAACCCCCTCCTAGCGCCCAGAAAAGAGAGATTTTAACTCCCACCCCTGGCTCCCAAAGCCAGAATTCTAAGTTGAACTATCTTCTGCAGTAACCTATATGGTTACTATAATATATGTGCTGTGTTAGTACATATATATGTATTATCACCATTCATTTATTTTAACCTAAAAGCAAGTACTAACGTCTAAGACGTACATACGCAAATTATTAAAACTCACAAATAATTTATTTTAAGCTGGGAAATAGGTTTTTCCCCTACATATGGCTCTCACTATTTTCCTTGAAATAAACAACTAAGATTTAGTTTAAACATATTAATGTAGTAAGAGACCACCAACCGGTCCACATAAGGCATACTATTCATGATAGAATCAGGGACACAAAATGTGGGGGTTGCACACTGTGAATTATTCCTTGCATCTGGTTCCTATTTCAGGTCCATAATGATAAGACTCCACCCTCTATTAATTATACTGGCATCTGATTAATGGTGTAATTACATACTCCTCGTTACCCAACATGCCGAGCGTTCATTTATATGCATAGGGGTTCTCTTTTTTGGTTTCCTTTCACTTTGCATTTCAGAGTGTAAACTCAAATGATAAATAAGGTGGTGTGCTTCCTTGCATGGATTAAATTAGGTTCATTATTAAAAGACATAACTTAAGAATTACATATTACTCTATCAAGTGCATAACATATTATCCTTTCTTCAACTTACCCTTACATATATGCCCCCCCTTTTGGCTTTTGCGCGACAAACCCCCCTACCCCCTACGCTCACAGAATCCTGTATTCCTTGTCAAACCCCGAAACCAAGGAAGGCCCAAGAGCGTGCCAGCTAACAAGTTGAAATATGGGCTAGCCATCCGCGTTATATATATATACGTGTCATATCGATCCATCACGATAAATATTTCCAAAAAATTAGCCTAAAAAACTCTACTAAATTTGTCACTGGTTTCTCAATGCTAAAAAATCCAACATATTTAACC